CAATTTAATTGATCTCAATTTATTCCTCCTTACTGCTCATAGGAGAACTAAAGTAAAAGTATAGGTAGGGATGACAGGATTTGAACCCGTGACATTTTGTACCCAAAACAAACGCGCTACCAAGCTGCGCTACATCCCTTTCAATTGGTCTACAGTTTCATTGTAGAGAATCCCTGTCTTCTTTTCCATAGTGTTATTTCTTCCATTGATATACATAATTTTTATTGTCATTTCTTCTTTTTTTGGGGGGGCTCATGTCATATAACATATTGTATAACATATAATAAAATAATAAAAGACTTATCTATACCCATATGAGACGTTAAAAACAAAAAGAAGGAGGATTTACAATGCGAGATCTAAAAACATATCTTTCCGTGGCACCAGTACTAAGTACTCTATGGTTCGGATCTTTAGCAGGTTTATTAATAGAGATCAATCGTTTATTCCCCGATGCGTTGACATTCCCCTTTTTTTAATTTTAGTTATTGATACGGGAAGGGGATTAGAGATACAATCAAATCAAATAGCTTTAACTAATTAATTGCTATAAAAAAAAAAAAAGACTAAATCTCAGCGAAAATCCCGGCTTAAATTTATATTCTAATAGAGTGAGAACGGGGATGGAAATGTGCTCCTAGGTCAACAGTATCATAAAAAATAGTTAAATAAGATACTGTACTGCAATTAGAAATATAGTTTGAAATAATTGTATTCCTTATTATTTGTTATTTTTTGACTATTACTCTAGTGATTGCAACGAAATCTTTCATAATTCGATTTAGAGTTAGCAACTTCTATTTTTTCTTTGTTCCTTTCTTATTCGCTTCAGATTGAAAAAATGGAAGAGTTGAGCGAATCAAAAACCAAAGGGGGTTCATGGCCAAGAGTAAAGATGTCCGAGTAACGGTTATTTTGGAATGTACCAGTTGTGTCCGAAACGGGGTTAATAAAGAATCAACGGGCATTTCCAGATATATTTCCCAAAAGAATCGACACAATACGCCGAGTCGATTGGAATTGAAAAAATTCTGTCCCTATTGTTACAAACATACGGTTCATGGGGAGATAAAGAAATAGATCGAATGCAGGTCTGTTTGTCACTCTTCCAAGGAACATCAAAAATGACATATTATATATATAATATATATTTTAATATAACTAAAGTAAATCCTAATTTCTATTTCCGTATTTCTTCTATTTCAGTCGGATCTAAAAAAAAAAAAGAATTAGAACTCAGAAATAGGATTTTCAGGGATAAGGAACAAACAAACCATGGATAAATCCAAGCGACCCTTTCTTAAATCCAAACGATCTTCTCGTAGGCGTTTGCCCCCGATCCAATCGGGGGATCGAATTGATTATAGAAATATGAGTTTAATTAGTCGGTTTATTAGTGAACAAGGAAAAATTTTATCTAGACGCGTGAATAGATTGACCTTGAAACAACAACGATTAATTACTATTGCTATAAAACAAGCGCGCATTTTATCTTTGTTACCTTTTCTTAATAACGAGAAACAGTTTGAAAGAACCGAGTCGACCGCTAGAACTACTGGTTTTAGAACCAGAAATAAATAGGCTTACTCTTCAATCAAATCAAAATTCCAATATGCTATGAACTCAAACCCAGATGGATATTTTGTTCTAAAAATAATCAAATCTAAATTAAATTTTCGTGTTGTAATAAAAAAAAAAGAATCAAAGAATCGGGGAAGAATCAAAGTTTTTTTGTTTGAGCGCGTTAACTCATTTTGACGACTTTATCATCTTATCAATTTTTTCTTATACTAATACTAATTTATACTCTATCTTCCCGGAGTTCATTCTCCGGGGAATGTCATTTAAGTTTTTCGGTAAATTCCTTACAATCCTTTTCCTCTATGATCTCATTAGAAATCATATAAAGACAATTCCTATTTAATATAGCTATTTGTGCAAGTATTTTACGATTAAGAAGCAATTTACTCTTGTACAGATCATTTATAAATCGACTATAACTATAGGATACTTTATTTTCGCGAATTACTGCATTTATCCGAGTGATCCACAAACGACGAAAATTCCTCTTTTGCCTATCTCTATCCCGATGAGCAGAAACCAAAGCTCTTATTTTCTGTTGAGTAATAGTTCGAGTAAGTCTTGAATGAGCCCCCCCAAAGCTTGATGCAAATAAACGGATTTTTGTTCGACGTTTACGAGCTACATATCCTCGTCTAATTCTGGTCATTGAATAAATGAAACTTTGATGAATAACTAATTGATTTCCGTTCTTTTAGTTATTATTTTCCCCTTTACTGGTCGATTAATAACAAAACAGATTCTTCCAATGTATAAAATAAAAATTCCAATGGCTTTGGCTACTATAACCTCCCCGACCACTATATATATTTTTCATTGTAAACATAAAAATCAAATTTAAATGGATAAAGAAATAGTGGTTCCATCGTTTCTATGGTTACTTCTTAAACGGTGAGGTCCTTTCTATACACCGGAACCCCTTCCTGCATTTAATCAATATTCTTGGTAACTTGTACAGTTCACATCCTTTGGCTCTACCCATGAATTATATTATTTAGTAATAGGTCTTTCACAATGAGATCTAACCCATACAGTAACGGTATTTAATTATGAAAGTTAGCTAGGTAGCTGACCCTGTTAGTCCGTTTTTGCAAGAGTGGGAACATTATTTTTCTGCTTATATATTTCCCCCGCTTAATGGATAACCATTTCTTACCAAAGGGGAATTGCTTCTCATCGTAAATTCAGGTGATTGGATTTGCACCAATGGAAACCATAAATTGAATACACAGGGAGATAATGGATCTTTTTGATTTGTAGATAGTGGGTGGAATTCTTCCATTGTACCCTATCCTATTCATATTCTATTTCTATCCTATTCACTGGTCTTGATTGATCACTGATACTGGAAACATACAGTTTGTCTTTTTTTGTGTCCCAGTCCTAGCTCATGATCTAAACGTGTCGCACATACACCCTAGTACATGTTCCTCGGCGCTGAGGACATCCCCGAAGAGCGGGGGATTTCGTGACATTTCTTATTGGCTGTCGTGTGTTTCTAATAAGTTGCTTAATGGTTGGCATGCTGTATCGTATACATAATAGGCTGGTTGAGATCGATCCTAACCGGATGATTATGAATCGCTTTTTTTTAAATCTATTTAATAGAATATTAAAATATTAAACCCGGATAAGAATATAAAGAAAATCGCAACACAACAATAGTAGGGATTTCAGCGAAATCCTTCATTCAACCGCTACAAGATCAACAATTCCATGAGCTTGGGCTTCTGTTGCTGACATAAAAACATCTCTTTCCAGATCTTCGGATACAACCCATAAGGGTTTGCCCGTTCTTTGTACATAAACCCTTGTGATGGTTTCGCGCAGTTTCAGTAGTTCTTCCGCTTCCAAGATAAATTCTCCCGTTTGTGCCTCAGAAAAAGAGGCTGCGGGTTGGTGAATCATTACCCTGATGATAAATAAATGGTTTCTCTATCTTGCAGGATGATGAGGTGCAAAAAAAAAAAAAAAGAATTGAAGAACCGTACGGGCATTTTTTGTGCAGTGCATACGGCTCTCTAATGGAATTTACTTTCACCTTACAGCCAATAAAGAGAAAATCTAGGATCTATCAGACGCAGATCGGTAAATGATCCAATTACCACCCTTCCTTTCGGGGGAGTTAAAAAATACTATGATGGTTCCGTTGCTTTATATATTTATTTCGTCTGTGATTCAGCAATCCCAAAGTTTTTTTGAGCTAAGGCAAAAAATGAATCTGTTCTATAAAAAATAAATATTGTTAAAACCCTTCCGGTGTGAAAACAAAAAAAAGTTTGTGACGCTTAAATGGACTACCCGAAGATAAAATCGGAATATCTTATTATCTCATACTACTCTTTCGATACATAATTTAATGTAAAAAAAAAAGAGAGTTTTATCATATCAAATTTGAAGTGCCATGCTATTATTACTTAATATTCCTGCTAAGGCATAGTATTTTTTTCTTTCAAATAAAAAACTCAATGGCGCCAAGCGTGAGGGAATGCTAGACGTTTGGTAATTTCTCCTCCGACCAGGATAAAGGATCCCATTGAAGCGGCCAATCCCATGCATATTGTATGTACATCTGGTCTTACAAATTGCATAGTATCGTAAATAGCTACTCCGGGTATTACCCATCCTCCGGGAGAATTTATAAACAAATAGAGATCTTTGGTATCATCCTCTATACTGAGATATACCATAAGACCAATAAGTTGATTTGAGATCTCACTATCAACCTCTTGGCCTAAAAAAAGCAATCTTTCTCGATAAAGTCGGTTGATTAGGATAAAAAACTATCCCTTAGGAACCGTACATGCACCTTTTGAGGCATACGGTTCAAAAAATAGCGGAAAAAAGATCAATGTATAAGATTCCAGCCCCTTTATTTTGGCTTAGAGTAGGTTCTATCTAACTTTTAACAAAGGAACCCTTTTTTTTTCCATAAAATAAGTTTTTGCTCGTTTTCCTATAACCTATAATACGAAATTCATTACACTTATCAAACACACTTCTCATTGATATATTGTTTCATCGAGATCCAATCCAAATTACGATGTAATTTTCTTGTTCCTGAAGGGGTCCCTTCCATTTTTTTAGGTTTATGCTCTACTCCAGGTAAAGATTTCCGCGATTTCGATTTGCACATATAGGATAAATGCTCCCAATACCACTTCTTTTTTTAATTCATTTGATGCCTTTCTTCCGTCAAATATTTGAGGTATTCAGCATATTATTCTATTCGATTAATTAACACTTTGAGATCACTCCTCTTTCTAATTTAATAATAAAATCGTTTATGATACAAGTAGTACGCCGATCTATTACTAATTGGGTTTTTTCTAAACGGAGCCTGGATACTTCATTTTCTTGGTCCAACCAAGCCAACCATAAATAAGTTTTATTGAGATGGTAATATTAATCTGGATCCCCCCAAAACGGATCTAATTGCACCTCACGCGCCAATTTTAAAATAAATTGATTGGGTGAAACAAGGGATATCTCAATCGAGGGAGAGAACGGGGAAATCCCATATGACCCAATATATCTGACAAGCCGCACTATACGTCAACCCAAGATGCATCTTCCTCTCCAGGACTTCGAAAAGGTACTTTTGGAACACCAATAGGCATTAAAAAAAAATGAAGTACTATATTTCACTTTGATGTGGAAACGTAATAATGGGTTTAATTGTCTTCATAAAAATTGGCCGTTATTCATTTTAGCCATGGTCAGAAAGGAAGACAGAATTAATAAAGTAACTAAAATTATTCCAAATAGGTCTTTCGAATGATGACTAAGTATGGATGGATTCACTCATAGAAAATGGGCTCAACCCACCATTGCGTATTGGGGCTTATCGGGTATAGAATAGATCTGCTTCTCTTTGTTCCTACGAACAGAATTGTTTGATTATTGCCAGCAGAAGAGAACAAATATTATCTCCTGCTCGGAGAGAATCCACTGAAGGGGGGAGGTCCATAGTATCGTTTTAAAAATGCAATAAAGTTACATAGTCTTTATCTTTCTTTGATAAAAAGGGGTATTTCCATGGGTTTGCCTTGGTATCGTGTTCATACCGTTGTATTGAATGATCCCGGTCGGTTGATTGCTGTCCATATAATGCATACAGCTCTGGTTGCTGGTTGGGCCGGTTCAATGGCTCTATATGAATTAGCCGTTTTTGATCCTTCTGATCCCGTTCTTGATCCAATGTGGAGACAAGGTATGTTCGTTATACCCTTCATGACTCGTTTAGGAATAACTAATTCATGGGGTGGTTGGAGTATCACAGGGGGGGCTGTAACGAATTCAGGCATTTGGAGTTACGAAGGTGTGGCCGGAGCGCATATTGTGTTTTCTGGCTTGTGCTTCTTAGCAGCTATTTGGCATTGGGTGTATTGGGATCTAGCAATATTTACTGATGAACGTACAGGAAAACCGTCTTTGGATTTGCCCAAGATTTTTGGAATTCATTTATTTCTTTCAGGGGTGGCTTGTTTTGGTTTTGGCGTATTTCATGTAACAGGTTTGTATGGCCCTGGAATATGGGTGTCCGATCCTTATGGACTAACTGGAAAAGTACAATCTGTAAATCCAGCGTGGGGTGTGGAAGGTTTTGATCCGTTTGTTTCGGGCGGAATAGCCTCTCATCATATTGCAGCGGGTACATTGGGCATATTAGCGGGCCTATTTCATCTTAGTGTTCGTCCGCCTCAACGTCTATACAAAGGATTACGTATGGGCAATATTGAAACCGTCCTTTCCAGTAGTATCGCTGCTGTCTTTTTTGCTGCTTTTGTAGTTGCTGGAACTATGTGGTATGGTTCAGCAACTACCCCCATCGAATTATTTGGTCCCACTCGTTATCAATGGGATCAGGGATACTTCCAGCAAGAAATATATAGAAGAGTTAGTGCTGGACTCGCTGAAAATCAAAGTTTCTCAGAAGCTTGGTCTAAAATTCCGGAAAAACTTGCTTTTTATGATTACATTGGGAATAATCCGGCAAAGGGGGGGTTATTCAGAGCGGGCTCAATGGACAACGGGGATGGAATAGCTGTTGGATGGTTAGGACACCCCATCTTTAGAGATAAAGAAGGGCGTGAACTTTTTGTACGTCGTATGCCTACCTTTTTCGAAACATTTCCAGTTGTTTTGGTAGATGGAGACGGAATTGTTAGAGCTGATGTTCCTTTTAGAAGGGCAGAATCAAAGTATAGTGTTGAACAAGTAGGTGTAACTGTTGAGTTCTACGGCGGCGAACTTAACGGAGTTAGTTATAGTGATCCTGCTACTGTTAAAAAATATGCTAGACGCGCTCAATTGGGTGAAATTTTTGAATTAGATCGTGCTACTTTGAAATCTGATGGTGTGTTTCGTAGCAGTCCGAGGGGTTGGTTTACTTTTGGACATGCTTCGTTTGCTTTGCTCTTTTTCTTCGGACACATTTGGCATGGTGCTCGAACCTTATTCAGAGATGTTTTTGCTGGTATTGACCCCGATTTGGATGCTCAAGTAGAATTTGGCGCATTCCAAAAACTTGGAGATCCAACTACAAAAAGACAAGTAGTCTGATATAATATAACATTGTTATCGCATCTTTCGAATCGACTTTTTTTTCTTTGACTTTTGCTCTTTCTTTAGGTAGGAGATGATCCAAAATAAACAGGTATGGAAGCTATAATTGTAAACCACGATCGAATCTATGGAAGCATTGGTTTATACATTCCTTTTAGTCTCGACTCTAGGGATCATTTTTTTCGCTATCTTTTTTCGAGAACCCCCTAAAGTTCCAACGAAAAAGGTGAAATAAAATAAATGATTTTGCATTTTCTCAATTGAAGTACTAAGCCTCCCGATATTGGGAGGCTTAGTACTTTAACTAGAACTAGTCCCCGTGTTCCTCGAATGGATCTCTTAGTTGTTGAG